GACAATTACAGTAATGTTGATCTTTTTTTTGGCGTCAAGGACATTCGGAATTTCATCTCTGATGATACTTTTTTAGTTAAAGATAGTAATGGGGACAGTTATTCTATATATTTTGATATTGAAAATCATATTTTTGAGATTGACAATGATCATCCTTTTTGTAGTGAACTAGAAAGTTCTTTTTATCGGAATTCTAGTTATCTGAATAATGGATCTAAGAGTAAGAATCCCCACCACGATCGTTACATGGATGATACTCAATATACTTGGAATAATCACATTAATAGTTGCATTGACAGTTATCTTCAGTCTCAAATCTGTATTGATAGTTACATTGTAAGTGGTAGTGACAATTACAGTAACAATTACATTTATAGTTCCATTTGTGGTGAAAGTGGAAATAGTAGTAAAAACGAGGATGCCGGTAGAAGAACCAGAACGAGTGGTAAAACTATACGAGAAAGTTCTACTAATCTGGATGTAACTCAAAAATACAGACATTTGTGGGTTCAATGCGAAAATTGTTATGGATTAAATTATAAGAAATTTTTTAAATCAAAAATGAATCTTTGTGAACAATGTGGATATCATTTGAAAATGAGTAGTTCAGATAGAATCGAACTTTCGATCGATCCGGGTACTTGGGAGCCTATGGATGAAGACATGGTCTCTCTGGATCCCATTGAATTTCATTCGGAGGAGGAGCCTTATAAAAATCGTATCGATTCTTATCAAAGAAAGACAGGATTAACCGAGGCTGTTCAAACAGGCATAGGGCAACTAAACGGTATTACCGTAGCAATTGGGGTTATGGATTTTCAGTTTATGGGGGGTAGTATGGGATCCGTAGTCGGGGAGAAAATTACCCGTTTGATTGAATACGCTACTAAAGAATTTCTACCTCTTATTATAGTATGTGCTTCCGGAGGGGCACGCATGCAAGAAGGAAGTTTGAGCTTGATGCAAATGGCTAAAATCTCTTCTGCTTTATATGATTATCAATCAAATAAAAAGTTATTCTATGTACCAATCCTTACATCTCCTACTACCGGTGGGGTGACAGCTAGTTTTGGTATGTTGGGGGATATCATTATTGCCGAACCCAATGCCTACATTGCCTTTGCGGGTAAAAGAGTAATTGAACAAACATTGAATAAAACAGTACCCGAAGGTTCACAAGCGGCTGAGTATTTATTTCAGAAGGGCTTATTCGATCTAATCGTACCACGTAATCCTTTAAAAAGCGTTCTGAGTGAGTTATTTCAACTCCACACTTTCTTTCCTTTGAATCAAAATTAGAACATTAAGTTCAATTATTTTGAGCAAACAAGTAATTAGTTTATCGGAATCCAAGTCAAAATTAGACGAATGGGCTTTTCTTTGTTGACATAAGATCTAATTGTATAAAGAATGAAAAATCACAGAAAATCCGCCCGTTTTTCTATATTCCTGATTATTGATCAAGAAGCCTCTATCAACAAGATAAAAGATGAAATTCTTATTTTCGTGAAATTAGGCAAATCAAAAAAATCTCCTCTTCTCGTCATATATAATTAAAATCTAGAAAATATAGAATTTTTTATCTTTCTATATCTTACGATAATCCTATTTTGACTAAGAATCCCTGCTGGATGGGATTCTAACAAACCCTTCAATATAAATAATATAAATTCAATATAAATAGAATTAATTTTTAAGAAACTTTTTGCTTAGTAAATGAAATTCGAAGACAAGAGCAAAAAATGAAGAAAAGAATAATAATAATATCTCATCCATATCCTTTCAAATGTTTCATGTAGAAAGATGAAAAACTACATTATATACTCACTTAGATAGATACTTAGATCTATACTTAATAGATATTAAGTAATAATAATTCCAATTTAGAATTATCAAATTCTAATAAGATATCTTTATATTATAAATAATAAATATAATATTATAAATATAAAATCTAAATAATAATAACAGGTACAAATAGTAAATCGAGGTACCCATTCTATGACAACTCTTAACTTTCCCGCTGTTTTGGTGCCTTTAGTAGGCCTAGTATTTCCGGCAATCGCAATGGCTTCTTTATTTCTTTATGTTCAAAAAAACAAGATTGTTTAGAGCCGATGGGACAAAATCTCATCTATTTTGTTTTTTTTTTTCAAAACGGACGCTTGTATCATAACACAGATATCCATTTAGCAAAATATGGTATAAGCGGCTTCCGCCGAAAAACTCTTATGTCTGCAGAAAATGCTATAGAGGTAAATGGATTCTAGCTATTTTCAGAATCGACGGATGGCTGAACTGTAAAGTTGGTCTATCTATATGTATGGGCTATCTTTAGTGAGATCATACGAAGGGTATGTTATTAGTTTAGATCTAACCAATTTAATGAATTACTCCTAAAGGTTCACATCAAACTAGTGCTAGTTGATGCGAGTTACTTCGGAAACAAAAGGACTAAAGTCAAATTCATTTGGGGTATTCTCTCAATTCCAAAAAAAGC